CTATCCTTCCCTTCGTTATATCGAATAGTATGAGATGCTTCATTCATGAAGCATCAAAAAAAAAAAAAAAAACGTTCTAATTCTATAGAATTAGAACATAGATAGAAAGACTCTTCCGATCTAGCCATACCATTAGATTATATTGACAATTCCAAAAAACTGTTCATACTATCATCATAGTATGATGACGGTCGGGCGGATATGCCCCCATCGTCTAGTGGTTCAGGACATCTCTCTTTCAAGGAGAAAACGGGGATTCGACTTCCCCTGGGGGTAGGGTACTACGAAAGGAAGTTGATCATGGATTATCAATAAGCCTAGAATGAATTCTTCCTGGGTCGATGCCCGAGCGGTTAATGGGGACGGACTGTAAATTCGTTGGCGACATGTCTACGCTGGTTCAAATCCAGCTCGGCCCAAAAATTCACCGTTCCATGAGTATGATACAATCAATTTGTCCTACAGAAAGGAAACAGAGATGCCTGATCCGTAGAAATGTAGAAATAAAGAAAAAGGGTCAATTTTTTTGCTCTATCTATATTTTTTTTTTTCTCATCTCATTGAAGATTGATTATCTATTTTTAACAATAAAATAAAAAATCACTAGTTACTAATAATCCGCGCGACTCTCACTAAAGCCCGTGTTTATGTGGATATGATATCAATATATCATTCGCGTATCCGTTACGTTACAACATGACGAGTAGAATGTTCTTATGAAACCATAAGAATATGTATGCTATACACCTCGCTGGGATTGTAGTTCAATTGGTCAGAGCACCGCCCTGTCAAGGCGGAAGCTGCGGGTTCGAGCCCCGTCAGTCCCGAACTAGGATCCGATGAATTTCTCAATTCATTTTTTAATTTTTAGCGAAAGGGAAGACGGGGAGCAAAATGGAATCTCCGTTGCGGGGGGGGATTTTGATTTCTTTTGTTTCGCATTTATCATCAGACAAATAGGGGAATTTCTTTCACTAGTACTGATTGATAAGGGAGAGACATATGTAGATTAGTACAATCGGTAGTATTGCTATATTCAGACTGACTATATTCAGTATTTTAAATTTAAGAGATACCATACTCACTTTCTTTTTCGATTGTTCTTGATCAATGAAATGGAATAGAGTGCCCATATTTTTATGGGGAGTACAGACATAAATTGTCTTCGTTTATTGTACGATACACTTAATATAAATATAATTTAATTACCCGGCGAAGTACTTTTCAGGTTAAAGCACATCCTTTCTAAATTCCTACTTTTTTTGTATCCTCAATTATTAATACTAATTGGAAACATATCTATTTCATTCTCATTCAAATTGCATACTGCGTTTTTCATGTATACGTTCCAATCCCAATCCAATAAAGAGAGGATACTAAATAAAAGAAAAGACTAACCAAGCAACGTCCCCTTTCTTATTCTTAGTAAATTTCATTTGTTCGAATATTCGATTTTTTATACTTAATCCTTTCTTTTTTCTATCTCACTTATACTGTTTGGATCTGTGTCTGACCCAGAGAATACTGGTCATATCATATGATACTTCATAATTTTATGTACATAATTCTATGTATAAGTAGGAAAGTTGTATAAGGAAGATGCTAGGTTATAGAAAAGAAAAAGTGAAAAAAGGGGACGAAAATCCAACGGCGGGTATTTCTGATACAATCAAAAATACCATTTTTGATTTAGTATGGATAAAAGATCTTCCTATGTTATACTATTCTATTTTCGACGATGAATTCATTTGATAGATCGGAAATTGTTATTCATAATATTGATCTGATTCAGTATTATCAGGATGTAATTCATCCCATTGAATTTACAAGAGTCAAATTTCTCATCTCTATGGGATTAGATCCCGAGTTATTGCGAAACAAAAAAAAAGAAGATTATGGAAGTCAATATTCTCGCACTTATTGCTACTGCACTGTTCATTCTAGTTCCTACTGCTTTTTTACTTATCATCTATGTAAAAACAGTTAGTCAAAATGATTAATTTGAATTATTAATTCTTATCAATGATTTAAGAAATGAAAGAAAGGGATTCAAACTCTAAGTCTTAAATGAAATGATTAGGCTGGAATCAGAAGTATCTTAGTAAGTATCTAATAAGCTAGTGTGGTAGAAAGAACTATAGTTCTTTCTACCACACTAGCTAGTTATACTATTTTTTATTATATAAAGTTGTATTGTATACGAATATAGGCTTCATATAGATCAAATTACAATATGTACATATATTAGATGTACATATAGATTAGATAGCACTCTAATTCTATTTCTTTTATTTTGATTTCCCATCTCAAGAAGTCACAATTAACGGATGATCCGCGGAGTTATATGGTAACCTTTTCGGATTTTATTTGGAAAAGGAGTAGAGTAGAGCCTGTCCATTTTTCATGCTTAAACATGAAATGAGTCAAAAAAAGCATAAAAACATTTCTAGGAGTCTAAAACAAATGTTAAATGTGTGATATATGGATCGCTCAATGGAAGAAAGATCTAATTTTATTATGTGTTATTTATGTGTAGGACCTTTTTGGACAATCACTAATCGCTTCGTTTCCAGTAGAAAGAAAATATGTATTGTCGTAATAGCGGAACGACTTTCTTTTAGAAAGGTAAAAGTAAAGAAAAAGGGAAATAAATAAAGAAAAAAAATAGGTATTGGTTTTTCTTATTGTAATATCCATAATTCTGATAAGAGTTGATTCGCCAAAATAGAATATTTAGGAAACGGTTGGATTGGAAAAAATCTCCTATCATGCGTAGATTTGAGTTTCGAAATACAATTATGATAATCTTTCATTACTGTATTCAAGTACAATTTGGAAGAGATTTTTTTTTAAGGCTTCGAAAAATGATAAATAAAGAGTTGATACAGTTCGATTGAGCAATCGATTACTCAATTAGTAATGCCCCCAGCCCTAGAGTCCACTCCTTCCCCATACTACAAGTGAAAGGGAAAATGTAAAGACTACCATTAAAGCAGCCCAAGCAAGACTTACTATATCCATGTGAATTATGCCCCTATTTCTATGAAGGAATTATTCTGTTATTGATTAATAATCATAGTGGAATCAATGGCGCAGAGTCAAAATAGGATTCTGAGTTAAGACTGTTGATGAACCAAACCAATTCAATGAATACACTCGTAACAAGTTTCTATATTTTAGGGTTTCTGGTAGAATCAGGAAGCATTAAGTACAAATACGATGATACACACGTTTTTTCTTTGGAAATAGCAAAGGAATGCTCCTCTAATGGAGTGGAGCATGTAAGAGTAAGAATAGTAAGACCTTTTGTTTGTTTTGATACCCTTCTTTACTAAGCAAAAAGCATAAAAATATACCATCAAGAGAGATAACTATCTATCAGATACCTCTATTTCCTATTTGATCTAAGCTTACTGTCTTTCTTTCTGTGAAAGAATCGGGAGAACCCACCACCACTATTCCTACATACATTTTTTCTTTTCAACTTTGAACTTTACTCTATTTACTCTATAAAAATAAGAGTAGACCAACCATTCTGATTGCATGTCTGAGCACTCATAGCCTCTCGTGAGTCTGGATACAAAGTATCTTCGGGCCTTTCCACAACTCCTAAATAGATTTCCCATCATCGTATCCGATCTAATTTAACACCAGACGGTATCGCGAGACACTACTTTGTTTAATAAGGGCAGTTTAAGAGATCTTGATATGATAGTCTTTCGTATAATCTCTTCCTCAATTCTAGGACCAAAAAAGGAGTGCCCTTTAGGAACCCTTGGATACCGAGATTTCCGACCTTAGTTCTGAATCCCGGAATTGACTCTCGCCGTTTATTTGATTTTTCAATTAAATAAAATAAATGGCCCGAACCTATCATTAAATTAATAAGTGAGAGTTGCTTCATCCCTATTGATACCGGTTTGTTTGGGCTACACCCAGATTTTGAGAAAAAAAAAAATTACAGTCTTTTTTAAAACCTATGCTATGGGTTATAAAAATCAAGTATTGACACGTCCGCTTAGTCCTTTGCCTCTGCTTCTTGCGGAGCAAAAATTCATCGAATTTTGATCAACAGGATAAGAAATCCCCAATCTTTTGTTGATCAGGCGACACCCGGATTTGAACTGGGGATAAAGGATTTGCAGTCCCCCGCCTTACCACTTGGCCATGCCGCCAAATTAGGTCCAAAATAGATAAAAATATTATCTATATTCTATTTCTATTACTAATTCTTTTTTTTTTGATCTAGTTTATATTATTCTCTTCAATTGCTTGTATCTCAAGCTTAAAAACTTCCCTTCTTTTTTTTTTTATTGAGAGTCGAAAAAATGGATTTCCGGTCACAGACTGAGGCAAATCGGAACCATTAACAATTTACTTTGAATTAGTGAACGGTTCTTCAATTTTTATCTCCAATGAAATTTTGTTTCCTTGAATGGCAAAAGAAAATCATAAAATCAAATTGATTTATGACTAATATGACTAATCAGTATTCATTTTTTTTCAATAATCAATCCTTTTCAATTTCAATTATAACAACATATATGTATATATGTAAACCCCAGAACAGAAATTGTTACCTAGATACCAAGCCGGATCTCTCTCTTATGTAATATCCCTATAGAGAATCATCCTGTTTCAATTTTTCGTTGAATATTTAAATATATTGAATAGAAAATACAAATTTTGATGGAGTGTGGCCCATGTTGTCCCAAGTGAAATTTCAATAAAAGTTGTGATATATGGCTAGATAGATAGCCGTATCAGCATGTACTTAATAAATACAATACTATTCTTAGTATATTTATATTATATTACGCAACGCAATTTAATCGTATTCTATAAATTCCACTCACTACCAAAAAGAATCCGCGAATTCTTTTTTGAATTAGTGTGTTAAAAAAAAAGGAAACTCTATACTACTTTTGATTATTCTGTCTTTATCTCATTCATAGAGAGGAGATTGAACCATTTATTTTTTTGTTGGTATCCCATTGGAT